GCCTTAGAAAAGCATAGCGGGGCCCTTCGAGTTAGCGAAGGGCTGTAGTAGGGCCGAAGCCCTATGTGCTAAAATACTGAGCCAAGGACGCTCCGCCTTATCTATAGAAGCAGTCAACTGAGTTCTGAACGAAGACGCTCCTTGGTAATGGCTTAATCTATAGATAGAAAGCCTTATGATGGGAAACTATCACGTTAGGTTTGGAGAGAGATGAGACCGGTTATATAATAAAGAGAGCAGATGCAAGCTTTTTCTTTCAATAGCCGGTTCTTTCCAAATGACTACAGGATCATCGGTCTACTCTACCTCAATTCACCATTTCGAACCTTATACAGAAGGTTTTTCCGTACCAGCTCCTTCTACCTATACCGCAGTTGAAGCACCTAAAGGAGAATTTGGTGTCTTTCTGGTCAGTAATGGAAGCAATCGTCCTTACCGTCGTAAAATAAGAGCACCTGGCTCTGCCCATTCACAAGGACTCGATTCTATGTCCAAACATCACATGCCAGCAGATGTGGTCACCATCATAGGTACTCAAGATATTGTGTCTGGAGAGGTGGATAGATAGGACTACGTCTTGCTCGATCAGGACCAGCGCTTTATTGCGAGCCAAAACCTTGATGGTCCCAAACTATTACGCCTTAACGAGATGAACAATTTCCATAAAAAAAAACTGAAATTTCCATAAAAAAAAACTGAATTTTCTTTCTGTTGTTGGTCTTTCCATTTCATGAACGCAGAGCCAAAACGAGAACGGGTTCAGTCGAACACAGTGTAGATAGTATATAGAAGTGGAAGAGTCTATTTTGTGAAACAAAAAAGGTTATTTAGTACAAAGATTTTCTTTTTTTTCTACTTTTTCTTTGGTTGAGAATAGGTCTTCCCCTTTATCCTCTGGTTACTAAACCTATGAAAATAACAGGTAATCATGCAGCTTGCCAGAATCTCAAGTCCAGAATGAAGACAGCATGCCATCCGCATTGAAAAGAAACTAAACTACACTTTGTCTTACTCATGCCGGACTTCTTTTCACTCCGAGCCGCCAACGCTCGATATAAAAAAGCTGCTTAGACTTCTCACTTTATTAAGAATTCCATCACCTGTTCATCAATTTGCACTACTTATATACAAAGGCGCATCATTACCTTGGGTGCGGGTCTAACTCTATCAGAAAGCCTTTCTCCCATGAAATCAGTTAGCAGAACTTCACAACTCCATGTATCAGTCTTTTTCAATTAAACATAAACTTCACTGCGAAAGCACGCTCCATACTTTTTTTTTTCATTTTCAAAACCCATCTTTCTTTAGGAATCTCGGGTATATAATAAATTGGGCTAGGAGAGGGCCTTTATCTCTCGGGTAGCCTTGTCCTGTAAGGAAGCAGTTCCAACTCTGACGAACAAGGAGTAAGTCAGAGAAATCGTCGTTTGACGTAAGAGTCAGACTTTTCTTTCATAGAGAGTCACACCGGCCTGTTGGTACTTTCAAGAGACATGACTATGTGTGTGCTATTCGCGAATTAGAGTGTCGTCTTTTAGGCGACGGATTGAATCCTTTTTCTTATTCTTTGATTGGTTTTCGCTATTTCAGTTGCCTGCTTTATGGCATTTTTCGTAGAATAAGGCGGGGCCCCGTTTCAGCAATGGAAGAGGGGAGAGGGAGTAGGAAGTAAGCCCCTTATTTCTTTCAGTCTCGGCTTTTCGACCTGGAGGAGAAAGCGACAGCTACATGTGCAACCCTATGAAGTGCACGTATCCGTGTAGAACTCGACATAAAATCAAGAAGGCTCCCAATCTTTTTGCTATTTTCATCGACTTAGATTCCAGTAGATATCGGGACTTCTTCCTTCCCCGAATCAGTTAGTCAGTCATTCAGTGAATACTCCCACCAATTTGTCAATGAGTTCGTCCCAGCAGTAGAATAGTAGTCCACAAGGATCACCAGACAGAGTTCGAACGGCTTAGCTTGCTTTCCATAGCACACACACGTCTACGATAGTAGGCACAGGCCCGCTACGGAGCTCATCGAACTTGTAGAGTGAGACCTGTGCTCGATACTAAACAGTGCTTTTTTCGGTATGATTCACCACATCCCTGTACTCACCTTGGTACGGTTCTTCGCTCGGCGCTTAGCTCATTCTTTGACCCCGGACATCAAACGGCATTACTCTTATAAAGAAAAAACCAAACTAAACAACCAAGCTCGGACGGTGTAGAAGAGAAAAAGTGACGGATTGAGATCTGAGCAGGAATTTTGCCCAGGTGAGTAGCTACCTTTTATTTAGGGTGGTAATTGGTTTAAAGGTCGAGCAGCTTCAGTAGTTCCCTCTCTAACGCCCGCAGGAGTCCCGGGAAGATAGAGGCACGACAATCCGCTATGCGCAGACTGATCACTCGCGGCACACATTCGTCATGATCGATGATTGCAATGCGCTTCGATTTCATATACTGACTTTTTCGCTTTCTCTTTCGTGGAAACTCTCATAACATCCGACGCTATATATGCGTCCATCCTTTCATTAGAATACATTACATAATGGGCACTCGACTGAAAGTCAAAGAGAGTTAGTTACTTCACTAAAACTCGGGAAGCAGAAGCCCTTTTGAAAGAAGCTATTCAGGAACAGATGGAACTCTTTTGACTTCAGGAACACAATCAGTAGAAAAAAATGGATTAAGAATTTCAATTAATAACTTCTTTTTTATTATTTCGTCATAATTAGTTATTATAGAATATAGAAAGATGACCGGCTAAGGCTCTGCGTGGACTACCAAAACAAGCTTGACTTGGTCAAAGGACTTTCTTTCATCTACTCGCTTCTCCTCGAATTGCATTTGTTTACATGATTAGGCTTAGGGAAAGACGAAAAAAGAGAAGATGTGGCTGCTTGAGAAGGGGAGTTAGGAGGCTTTGAAAGGTAACTGAATCCGTTAGCGGTGTTGGAGGACTAGCAATTTCATCAGCTGTTGATGCAATAAAGTGATCCTAGGAGCTGCACATGAGGGGGAATGGACGGTGCATCGAGATTTAGTAAGTGTTCCATTAGGAGCCTATATCTGAAGTTAGAGTGATTCTTGCTGGCTTGGGAATAGAATAGGAATGAAGCCAATCTAATCTTTCCTGCTATTCAATCATCAAAGTTTGAAACCGGGAAAACGCCGATTTGGATGCCTGTTTGTTTAGGAAAGGAAGTGGACTTGCAACCGGGGAAAATGAAATTGGATTTGAACCAAGCGAGAAAAAGCTTATTCTTAAAGAAAAAGAGGACGAAACGCTTGCGCGCTAGCGCGCAAAGCCTTAATTAATTAGAATTCTTTCGAGCCTACGCTTGCTTCTTCCAGAACTTAAAGCAAGCTTTGGCAACATCGGTGCATTCATTACGAGTGATATAGTGAGAGAGATGACCTTGCAGATCGGTGGCTGTGCTCATTAATGTTTTTCCGTATGTATATAATAGGCATAAAGATACCTTTCACTATCTTACGAGTGAGGAGATCGCAAACAACACTTGATAGATCTTTTTTAGCAGAAAGTTCTGCTTTCAAGAAATCCTTGAGCTCTTCGAGCATGAAAGAATAAACATCTTTGATAGATCTTTTTTAGCAGATTGGATGAGATTCGTTCTCTCAGCAAGGGTTTCATCCATCAAGAAGTAACTCATGATCTGATATGCACTCGCAGAGGCGTCTTGCGTAATAGGGGTGTTACAAATAAGGTCCGTATTATTAGAGACAAATCCTCTTATACTGGCAAGGAACTGAAAGGGACGTTTAGCATCCCGAGCTAACTCGATTGGGTTGTTATGAAATTGATATAAGTTGTTATGAAGCCAGTCTAGGCCTTCATCGACTGTAACGAAACTCTTGTAATGGAAGGCTGCTGAAGCAAGAAATGGTATATCTTGAAGCTTATAATCCTTAGATTTGCGGGTGTCGGCAAAGACGAGAAGGCTTCTCGCTAGATCGCGCTCATGGAAATGCAAGATACCACTGCGATAGATTCGACCTCGAAAGTCGAGAAAGGCCGGCAAATAAAAACGATAACCATTGTAGGCAGTTGCAAGCTTGATAATAAATTGCACCTAGCAGTTTGCACAATTTATATTACTCGTAAAATTATGTAATAATGTATTAAAACCACATAAAAGTTTTATAACTTCATCCTTCATTAAAACTCTCTAAGTATGCCGGATACATCTTTATGCCTCTTTGAGGCAAGAAATCCTGGCGTGAGTAAACCATTGTCAACTAATGACTCCTCATTATCTTGAATATATTTCAAGCAATCACTGTTGATTTGAAAGGCCTGACTCTGAAGCGCGTTCATTACACAACACAAATCCTCAGCATTATTCTGTCTAATATCAATATAAAAATTATGAAGGTCACCGGAACTTAACAGGCGGTAACGATCATATATTTCCCCTGTTGGTCCACTTAAGTAACCCCCTGCTAGATCGGACAAGGTTTTGGGTTTTTCATCCGGTTTGGTGGCACTCCAATCTCGAGGTTTGCATACCATTGGAAGGTTGAGCTTGATCGGTAGTCTTTTGATATCAAAGTTGCAGGCAACGTAGAGATTATTTGGAAGATAATAAGATCCTTTACTAGTCCTCACTTGGGCTGATCCGTCCCGTTCCGCGTATAATTTGATCAATTCCCGTTCCTCCATGAATTGAACTAAGCCGGCACTTTTTTTTAGGGATACATCATCTCCAATTTGGCGATTTTTCTTCCCTTCAGATCCTTGATCTTAAGTCCAATATCTTTGGGCATAGAATACGGTGTATTACACCTGCGACTTTTTAATAAAGCAGCTTGTGACCGGACACTATACTCTAGTTGTTCAACCAAATAGGTAATACGAACAGTTGTGTCCTCTTGTGCGCTAAAAAGCACACTCAGTACATGAACAATTAATGCCTCAATTGTATAATGACCGAACTCGGAAAGCAATTCCATTTCAGCTGGTTTAAGTGATCTTGCTTTAAGATAATCCTTAGCACACGTGTCATGATCCCTTATTAATATTTTCATTATGTTGGGAACACTCTTAAACATAGATTTATCATCGAATAAAATAGTCATGTCCTCAAGTCTCTGTTGGAGTTCTTGTAATTGCGCTTCATATAGCGTAAACGTTTTTTAGTACAAGTAGCTTTACCTTTCTGCAAAATCTCTAATACTTCAAACTTATACTGAAGTGTTTGACTAACATCTTGTTCTAATACCTTATCCAGAATTGTGTTACTTTCATCTTCTTCTGATACCATATCCAGAATCAGTCCCTTAGAAAGATTTTCCCGATGTAACTTAGATTTTTCTATATTTTTATACCTCTATAAGGGTATACGTATGTTCTAGTATCTTTTGCGCGGCAGTTCTGGAATAAGAAGAACGCTGAGAAATAGCATTGCGGGCAGGAATAAAATAAAGATGATGCCCGTGACAATAGAAAGAACTCATATTGGATTGGTGCGAGGCTGAACACTGGAGCCAAAAGGAACTATAGATGGCTTGGAAGATGTATCACGAGAATCGGTAGAAGATTTTGCTAAAACCAACTCAGTATGTTGAGATTGCAAAGTACCAAGCCCTGTCTCCTCAGAGATAAGTTCAGCAACAGTACTGTCCAATGAGGGGAGAAGGTGCCTGTTTAAGAGAGAAGCTCTGGTAGACTCAAACTCATCCCGGGGAGCCCTCAGAAATTGAGTAAGTCTCATACTATCACGATAGTCAACAAACTTCTTAGTATCATCAATGCAATCCCATTGTGGTTCTGACATGGCCAGTTGATCCCTAAGATAACTCATCTTAGAATAAAAATTACCAATAGACTGACCAGGTTCCTGTCGCATCTTATAAAGATTACGCATGAGCTGGTACCGATGAGCAAAGTCTGCTGAAGGTGCAACTGACTGATGCTAATAGGACTTTTGTCTGTACTGAACCAATCGATGGATAGAGCTTTGTTGTCGATCGCCAGATGTAATTAGCTTGCGACAATATCTTCAACCTGCTCATGGCTAGAATAAGACAGCTTCGAAGACGAATAATGCTATGCCCTACTTTATCTTTTATCTGTCTCCCACCCATTTTTTTCCCTAAGAAGAGGGGTTCCACCGTCAACTTAAGTTAAGGAACCCCAACTCAAAATAGTTCGTTTACCTCTTGTGTTTACAGCAAAATCTCTATCTAAGTCTTGACATCCAATTCCTTACGGCAGAGCACACTCTTGATATAGAGGAATCGCTGGGCGGTTCCCTCAGCTAATTCAGAAGCCCTTCTTTCGATTGACTCAGCTACTGATACAGTTACATTGTAATCTGCAACCTGCCAGTAAGTAGAGATATGGATAGAGGGGACAGCCTTGAAGGCCTTGCTATCGATATCTACTTTCTCCGGTGAAATAGACCTAGGCGCATTAGGAAAGGAATATTCTTTATTACCGGGTGAATATAGAAAATGCGTCATCTCATCTCGGGACTCCATTTTTCTTAAGTCAAATAGGTCGATGCCCGGTTATTAAGTCATCAAAAGGGCGAGACATTCTTGCTTTTTTCGCCTAGCCTAGTTGAAAGACTAGCTCGAATGTCTTTTTGAGCACTAATAAGAAGCTGCTACTCCGCTCATTTCCAACCGGAAAGGCAGGATTCATTCTCGTATCCGAATTGAAAGGATGGGTTGGCATAAGACCTGCTTTCACCGCTGGCCAGGCATACTAATTCGTTCGCATAGGCAGACTATCCAACCATGAATTCCTCTTCTTTTCCCGGCTAGAGTAGGGATGGAAGGACCACCCGATTCTGCATAAGGCTATTCTCGGCTAGGAGGTTCACGCGGGTTATGCTTTTACTGCTACTGGATTGCTCTCAATCGGCTATCAACTACTTTTAGGGGGGATCCATTGAAATTGTAACTGCGAATGGAAGTTATAAACCAAAGAAAAATCTTCAAAGTCCTTTCTTTGGTTCTTTGTTCAAACATTTGTAAAGTGAAGCAAGTTAAGGATGTGCGATAGAGGGACCATGAACCTAGAGACAGCTTTTTCGCTCACTGCAACTCTAGGTATGGGGTCTTATCGAGTCGCTTTATTTCATTTGATTACTCATGCCTATTCGAAAGCATTGTTGTTTTTAGGATCTGGATCCATTATTCATTCAATGGAAGCTATTGTTGGTTATTCTCCAGATAAGAGTCAAAATATGGTTCTTATAGGTGGTTGGTTTAACAAAACATATTCCAATATTTCTTTTATCAATGAACGAGAGGTCAGGCAGTTAGAGAGGAATACCCGGCTCCCTTCCTACTACTTTTAGTTGAAATAAAGAAAAGATAGAAGGAAAGAGAGATTCTAAAAGGAAGGCATTCATTACAGTTGAAATAAAATACTAGAATATAATTGTACAAAAGTAAATGCATCGAAGGCAAATAGCCTGCAATCTATTACCTCCTATCCATGATAGTTAGTCGTTCGCCTGGACTATGCCGAGAAGGGATTCTATTACTCGAATGACAAGGTATGAAGTCAATCGACTAAATAGGAGAGGGGCAGAGACATGAAAGGAGGACCTTGAGCGTGGATAAGAATTTCAGATCACCCATTCAACAGGGTATGGGCAGGTATGGTCTTGAGTCTATCAAGGTGGCTTAGCTCCCAAGATCGGATGGACCTGGCCCCTATAGGGAATAGGTCTAAGCGTAACCACTCACCTCACCCGTAATTCAAAGCACTCCCTGGAATCCCGACTTGGCACTGTGAGTATTCTTCATCAAGTTTGCTAAACTTTCAAGGAAGCGAAGCAACTACTCAACGGTGTGAGCCGGGTTTGTCGTTAGCTGTCGAAGTAGGGGGAGGAAAGCTAAACTAACTAGTAACTTAAAGTAAAGAATGGAGTAGCCCATAGTTCTCCTCGAGTAGTGAAAAACTATAGTGATAGTACGCCCGTATAGCTCACTGAAGAAGAAGACCTTCTATAAGAAGCAGTTGAATCCGAACCAGCCCACCCACCAGCACTAGTAGCGGATTACCCAGCAGGTGATTCATATCCATATTCAGTTTATGCCGCAGCAGATCGAAATCAAGGTGACTTCCATTCTTTTTTTCTAATAGCGGAAGGTCAAATCAAAAACATCGGTTGAAAGAGGGGCAGATCTGACCCCGCTTAGACTGATTTAGTAAGAAAGATGTTCATTATAGAAACCTCCTCTACTCAAAGCGAGTGCTAAACTAGATTCTTATCAAAGCAATGGGCGGCACAGGAGGCAGAAGAAAAAGTAGAAGCAGAAGCTATTCCTGACTCCAACATTGAGTATAGGTATAGGTAACTGGCCTTAACTCAAGATGCAATGTCTTCATAGCGGTAAGAGTCCAGTACTGGTATAATATAGCCATGGATGGAGAGAGGTCCGAAGCGGCCAAGATTACTAAAGAGCCCTGTATTTAGCCTCTGCACTCGAGCAGGAGACAGTAGGCTGCTTCTTGGCAGACCAGGAATTCTCAGTCTTTATGTGCTCCAAGATCAAAACAATATCCAGTGATGGATCGCCTACTATCTTGACAACCAGCCCAATCCGCATCAGAGAAGGCTGGGCTGGGAGAGTGAACGATTTATGTGGCCAGAGAAGCATAATGAGCCATGCCACGTAGATAGCAATGAATACGCTTAACGGCCTGTATACGAGTAGCGTGCATGTATGGAGAAATCAGTCAAACTTCATGAGAAAGATCGGCTTTTTGAGGGCTGTAGGCCTCTACAAAGACTACGAAAAGTGGACGGATCGCGGGACAGTGAGGTTTAGCTTGGTATTAGGAGACGAGGGAGTCTTGACAGGCTTGCTATTCTCAAGATCATCACGGCACACTTACTATATCTCACAACCGATATTTATGTAAATAAGAGATTATAGTGTTAAGCATAACGAAGTTGCTTGAATGCTTTTATAAGGCGAACAGTAGGTGATAGTTTCCCTGACAGTCACGATTAGTATTAGGATTGTCATTAGCTTGAATGCAGCTATAAAGGGAAGTGTTGCTTCTAGTATCTTTTTCCCCTTGTCGCAGATGCAGTGTAGACTGCAAATAGATGTTAGGATCACCAATAGCGGATACTGTAGAGTTTTTTATGGTATCTCGTCGTGAAAGCAAGGAACTCCAATAGTATCTTTTTATCATTTATTATAGGCTCGTTCCTTAAGAGTGCCCCTGCCAGGGTGAAGATCTTGTGAGTGAGAATCCTTGTTCCAGATTCCTCTACAGGAACAAGAGTAAATCGAGCTGACAAAGAGAGGGGTTGCTATCGAGACATGAAACTTTGATCAAGATGGAGATGCTCCTGTGTCAGTTACTAGTCCATATGTATCAAACGAAGGAAAGTTACCAGATCAGATTGACAATGGAGAGGTGGCAGATCAAGGTTGGACGGATACGGGAATGCCAAGGAAGAGATGGTTGCCAGGGCCTCCCAAGCAATCAATCTTAGGATATGGGAGCGTCTATCATCGACACCAATTGCCGTTAACGCGACAAAGAGATTTCGAATCAGCAGCTATAGAAGGAGTTGTTCCAGAACCCGCTTTAAGAATAACCTTTGTTGTAAGAAGGGCTACTGGTATGACATCAATCACTCTTAGAGTCTTAGCTGGGAACTAAAGTCAAGCTTTCCCGTGTCGAGAAGGAGAGTAGCTAGTTCTCTTGTTGACAGTTAAGTTAGCTCGAAAGGTATTTATCTTCCTCAGATACTTGACCTCGAAGGCAGGGATAGGGCTTTGGGTACGAGACCTACAGGGAGAGGGTTTTGCCATAAACCGGAGTTTATGAGTGAAGGCTACTTAGAACTGGCGAGGTATTCGACTAAAAAAGTCAAGTAGGAAGCAAACCCCTCGACCAAGAAAGGGAAGCTCTTTGCCAGACTAAGCTAAGCTGGAAAGTAGGTTCAACGCCCTACTAAGAAGATGAGGGGACAAGTTCTTGATTTATTCAAAAAAAGGGACAAAGACGGATTCGGAGAAGTTCGAAGATCTCTTAGATCGGAGAGGAATAATTTGAGCTGGGGGGTATATGACTGAGAAAAACTCTTTTTATTCTTTACCGGTTAAGCCCTTAGGGAGAAAGAAGAGTAAGGGGTAAAGATAGAAGCCTAGCAGCCCCGAAAAGCCGAAACCTCTGATTCTGGTCCTTAGGCTAACCTACGATTAGTCAGGAATTTCGTAAGAGAAGAAAGGTCGTAAGTAAGAAAAGCGCTAAAGCCATATTTTAATTACTCAGACTTTCATTCCTTTTATCATGATTCGTCGATTATCTCCTCGAATTCTCTACTTTCTCTACTCATTCCTAATCATTATTTTCTTAGAAAGCTTCTATTTTTTTATTTCAAGAAGTGTGTTATTTGCTTTGTCTGATATTTTGTTCGATTGACCCTTTTTGGGCCTTGTTGGCAAAGGTGGGAATCTCTGTGGTGGGTCGGTCCGTCTATATCTCTTTGATAAAGATAACAGGTTTACCCGGGGCTCTTTCCCTCGCAACATTGAATCCTGTAAGTCACTTCGTTCCCCAGCCCTGAGTTCAGCCTTCTAGGCGAAAAGGTTGGCACAAAAGTTTTCAACCCATCGGGCTTTACTCAACTCGTAAAGACAAAGCAAATCTCGATGAAACCACAGCTAATAGTTTGGCTACTTCATCAACAAAAAGAAGTTTCCCGGCTAACTTTTTCTATATGAAATTCTATGATTTTCCGGTATTTCTCTTGATTTATTAGTGGGTTATTGTCTACGAATACCGGGTGTGAAGTAAGCCATTAACCGTCCCTTTTTGTTAGAGCAGCTAAGCGACTTAAAACCCTCCTTAGAATCCACCGCCTCGCCTTCTTTCGTTTGGTTGTTCCCAAAGCTAGGTAAACAAGAATATAAGGTCAAAATTCCCAACGTGCATTGCTAGTTATCATTTCGCGCATCTGCGCTCCATCCGTTCTCTACGCTTCTGCATGAGTAAGATTTCTATATAATGTGGATCGACTAATTCATTCGGGTCGATAGGAAAAATTCGAAGGAGCTTAGTTTGATGCAATACCGCACAACAGGGTCGAGGGGGTGTTTTCAGCATCTCAGTCGTTTTTTCTATTTATATAGTCATTTGGCATTCGACTTTTTGAAGGCCTTCAAAAAGTTGATTTATGAACTCTATTCCGAATAAAGTCTAAGAAAACAAGTTTCCTCCCGTATGAGAGTAACCAAAAGAGAAAATCTAATAGTAAGAAGTAGCTACATTCGCATAAAACTGTATCTGTGTGTGAGGATGAGTACACTAAGTTCCTTCAGTATCAAGCAGCAAAGCTGTAATCTGTTCCTACTGCATCATTCGCCCGGACTTTCTAGGGCCTTTTGTTGGGATACGGTAATAGTTCCAGCGAAACCCGTCTATTCATTCTAAAGTAGCTGAATTTCTCTTATTCGGGTAACATTCATTCCTGCTGTTTGTGGGTAGTCTTCTCGGTTTATCCTCTGTAATAAGAGGTAAGAGTAGTAGGAGCGATACCGTTGTAGCTAGAGCAGTCAATCCCTTTCTCGAGAAAGTGGTAATGAAGGGTCTGTAGTAAGCAAACCCAGTAGCTGCTCTTAGTAAGACCAGTCACAGGGATATAGGGATATATCGCTAAAAACCAGAGAAAGGTCGATTCTTTTGTTTTCCAAGTAATGTGAAGTAGGTAAAGATTTAAGAAGAGTTTGTCGAGCAACGATATAGTGTTGAGCAGATCCAATACAAAGACTACTCCAAACTCAGTTCTCTCCCCTGATAATGGAAAAGATTTGATTGAGTTGGCTTACTTTTCTCTTCGATAGGAGCTCCACTCTCTTATTTAAGCCCATTATATATATACGTAATTTCTTTCTTGTTATAACTAAAAATGGTTGCCTATTCTTTCACTACTAGTTGGTTGTTGAATAGAATCTCGTAGTTGAGCTCTTACGGGTAGGAAAGCTGGGAATAGTTGACGGAACTGGCTTAAAATAAAAAGGCTCTAAGGCAGCAGCTTTAGGTACTACACTCCATCTAAGGCAAGAATAAATATCCTTCAACCGTCACTGTTATGGATATTACCATTAGCAGGACTTCTTATTCTACTTCCACAGAGTAGGCTTAAAGATGGGAGGAAAATTGTTGTTTTTTACTGCGCTTATTTTCAAGCTTATCTTGCATATTCTTTTTTACCAAGAGCTAGCTTATGGATCAGATATCGATATCGGAAGATCAGGCCCATCACTTCTTCTTGACTTCGATGATTTGCCTGCAGGAGGTTGGAGAATGAGATAGAAAGCTAACTAGAGTAGGGGTAGAGGGGCTGTGTATATCTATTCCAATCGGGGTGATAGCTCGACTCGACAAATGGGATAGAGAATCAAAATAGCGCGGGTCACCCCCATCATGACGATTCAAAGTCAAGGTGTTGTTCGGATATTGATCGTAGCAATCCATTAATTGACTTCATTGGATGGGTTCAGGCTTGCTTGACTCGATGACAGGAAATTCTTCAAAGATCTCTTTTCCGCTACGCCGGGTTATGCCACTTCTCCTTGTCTTTTTTTTACGCTGCCTAACTAAAAGTTGGGGTTAGGCAACGCTTGGAGATAATCATCCTATCGGTAATCGATGTATTCAAGACGGTGTGTAAAACATCCTAATTCATACCTTCCCGATCAGGGACAGCTTCCCGATCAGGGACAGCTTCCCGATAAGGGGCAGCTTCCCGTACGCAAAATTCCTGTACGCAAAAGGGACGATATGGAGCTCACCTTCTTAGATACAGTGAGGCAGGGGCTCAAAGACGGGGGGCCAGCCTATCTCCTAAGCACCATTTTTCCCTTAAGAGAAGTCTCGGATCAGGACTTTAAGGAAAAGACAACGTCGGGATCCTCAAGTCTCACCAGATCGATGAGGTGACTCAAAACCCCTTTTTGCACAAATTTTGATTAAAAGATTGGTTTCCCGCTTGCTTTGACTAAGCCAAGCTTGAAAGACAAGAATTGGACCACTTTGTGGGGCGAGTTTGCTATTGGCTTGGTCCGGAAGGCGCCCATTGCTCAGTTGGATAGAGTACCAGGCTACGAACTTGGTGGTCGTGGGTCTTGTAGATGTGGTATCTGGTTTTCCCTGTCCCCAGTAAAGAAAAGAGAAAGCAGCCAGTGAGCATTTAGAACCCTTCACACCACGAACAGCATGAGGAAGGATCAAGAGTAAGCCAACAGGCTCAATCTAAGAAGTACTAGTTGTTAGCGCGAACAAGCAAGTCCATCTGCGCAGAAATTCCCCTCTCTCTAGCAATCAATAAGAAAAGTCCATTGGGCTCAAGCTTTCTCTCTTTATCCGCCGAACCAGCCAATCTTGAAGCTAGGCGACATCAGAAAGGGCAGGCCGTCGCTAGCATGAGTTCAAGGTCGGAACCGCAAACAAAGCAAGCTACAGCTCGAAAGAATTATAATTAATTAAGGCTTTGCGCGCTAGCGCGCAAGCGTTTCGTCCTCTTTTTCTTTAAGAATAAGCTTTTTCTCGCTGTAGCTTGCTCCTTTCTTTATTCTCGCTACTACGGCTATGGGGATCGAAAGAAAGAGATTCCTTTCTTCTCGTTTCGCTCAATTCAACTCCACATACAGCAAGGTATTCTCAAAGGGCTTTGCCTTAAGGCGCGGGGTTTTCATTCAATAAACAAGGAAGGGGATTGAAACACCCGGCTATGGCTATCGAAATGAAAGGGAAATTACTGTTCCATTCAAGGGGTTATTGAGGTAATTTTCATTCTTTTTACGTGGTTATAGCGGGTTTTTACCTCAACATCGGCTCTTTCGAGCTCCATTTATTGATTCCCCGGGACCAATAGCAGCTACATAAATTGCTTCATTCTCTTTCCGGTTTGCTTTCCCTCAACTAAGGCTATTGGGACCCATAGAAGCTCAATTGGTTGCTTTCTTCCCCGCCGATCGACATTGATAGATGGATTCCCGGTGTTTATTGAAAGCAAACTCACCTGCAAGAGCGAGGAGCAACGGACGATTCTACGATTTGTTTTTTCGTAAGATCGTCCGCAAAAAAGACAATTTTTCGTCGAATTAGAGATGAAAGATAGATAGAGAAACCTGCCTTCGTTCTCGCTCAAGCTAAAACTCAGTCTGCTAGCTCAAGTCGCAAGTCAAGTAGTGGAGATCCAGTGACAGACAGAAGGGAGAGTTAGACTGGAATGCAAGAATGAATCTCAAAAAGGTCTGCTCCCGCAGTCAGGATTGCGACTTTGTAGGTTTCCAATAAAAGGTATACGTCAAAATCTTATTTGGTTTACCCGGACTATACCCCTATGTATTCTACTCGTATCGTAGCATGAGACCCTCTCGGAAGTAGTTGAAGATCTCAATATGAAATCCCGGGCTAATTGATTCTTCTTCAACTCTATCTGTCAATGGGGAGATCGGATGACGGACTCCATGGATCGAGCGTTTTCCTTTCTCCTACTATTAAAGTGGGGTGGTTGGGCTCCTCTTTCCCCGAGTCTCAACGTGAAAAAGTCACTGCGGATCGCTTAGCATCGGGGTGATTTACTTCACTGACAAAGACACAGAGGTGGTCGGAATCTGATTCTTGTGCATCGTTGGATGTATCCTGAGGTGAAGTGGCCTGTTTCTCTCTCATTTTTCATCCACACCCTTAGCTACCCTCCTCTATAAAGGCATCACCTCTTTATTGTCAACTTCATAAGGCAATTCCCCCATTTCTTCCTTTGTCACAAGTTCTACGAAATCATCAGTAACTTGGACATGAAATTCTTCCCCTGGTTCGTAGACTCTTTTTTTGTTTGATCAGAATACAAAGCTTCATTGTTCATCTTGAGAGCTTCCCCATTACTCATCTATAGGGAGAGTGGGTGCTATGTGACTTGGATATGCCGAGTCATCCAGCACTTGAATTGCCTGACATGACAGGCTTTCAATGCCTGGGATGTCCATTCACTCAGGTGGCATAAACTCCTTGAGAGTTATTGGAAACTTAGACACGAAATCCATATACTCACTAGGTGAGTCTGAATTCCTTTGCTCTTTCTTTGGTCTTTGCCCCCTGCCTACTTTATTCGGATCGTTCTGACGATGCTTATTCTTTTCTTTTTGATATAACCTCGTCTCAAGGGCCGCCTACATAGCAATCAATCGTCCTTGGCGCTTCCTACTCCTTAGGCTAACACGGGTGCTCCATTCTCCTTGAATATATCTTTCATCATATTTTTCTATTTTTTCTTCCTCTGAAATTGCTCTTCCGGTGCTAGAACTAAGAATAGGCTATGCTTGGCGAGATCTCAGCTATCGGGCAAAGAATATCTCCCAACTATTACTTTGACCGGATTTGAGGTGACCACAGGTTGCTTAGTAGGGTCTATTTTAATGACACCATCATTTAATCACTTTTGGATCTGATTTTTAAGAACTCAACAATATTCTATCGGATGAAAAATAACCCGATAGAATTTTTAGTCTTTGGGATCCCCTACTCGTCCCACCTCATCCGGTCTCTTAGGTTCGGGAAGCTCGATCAACCCTTGCTCTAATAAAGATGTGAAGAAATCTTCAACATCCTCATTTCGAAAGGAATATTCTTTTTCTTTTTGTTTTTTTAGGGTCTCCCTTTACCTTTTTCTTTTGCCTGCGCTTTCAGCAATACAGGTGCTTTATTGGCTTTGTTTGTCTCCACCATTGCAATCGTAGCAGACGTTCCAGCCTTACCCTCCAAACTTAATACCCTTTCTTTCTCAAAATCTGGGCTTCCAGATCATGTGCTTTTGAACATAGTTCTTCTTTAGTTTGGATTGTTTGAGAAGCCAAGATGTGAGACAACTCATATCTGAAGCAATTGATGCACATCTTAAGTTGTTGCGCTTCGAAGAACTCTTGCTCACAGGAGAGTTCCAGATTTATCCATATGGCGATAAAGTCATCAACAGACTCGTGTTGACGCTGCTTGGCTTCCGTCAATTCTGTCACGCCTACACTCCTGTGGGTACTGTAGAAGTGTTTGTGAAACCGAGCCACTTCACTATCTATCCCAATCAGGGATTCACCCAGGAGGCAGCTTGCTATATCATACAAAGGCATCTCCTTCGAGTGATTGCACTTCTTGTCGAAGACATAATGCTCCATTCTTAGAGGTCTCCCCGCAACGGGAAAGAAAGTGTGCCAAGTCTTGCTCTGGGTTGCCCAAAGCGTTGAACATACAGAATTAAGGCATTACATACCCAGGCGGAAATGGTACACTATCGATCCAAGCCGGATAGGGCCGATAAGATGGACGAGACACGTGGTGATGGAAATCTTGAACGTTCTTGAGAATGAAATCTCGCAGCTCCGTAATACTATTCGGCATTGTTTCATAACCCGGGTCATTTTTAGAAGCCGGATTTACCCCTTTAGTAGATCGTGAGCGGGTCTGGTGAAGTTTAGGGAATTGGCATCATGGGTGGTGGTGGCATTTGGGGTATACTACCCAAAAACGACTATAGAGGTGCCCCCATTGGTTGTTGGGTCTGACCAACCACTTGTTGAGCTTGACCCGCCACTTGTTGGGCTTGATTGTTCACACCAACCATACGTGCCGTCCAATTGGCAACTTCAGCTTCTTTTTCTTCCAATCGCCTCCGCAGTTGTGCCAGCCCTTCCTCTATAGTGTTGTTAGCAGGTGGAGGAAGAAAGTTTGATGTGGAGGCAGCATCAGCTGCTGCGACCATAACTGACACCGTTTTAGGAAGAAATTCGTCGGATACACTTCTCGGAGATGGAAGTGGAGTGATTTCAGGAGAGATAACCGGGGTAGAAGCCTCCGAGAAACCTGATGAGGGGATTCTCGGGAACTCCTCCTCAGCCAAAATCTTTAGAGAGAGAAAAAGGGGTTTGTTTTTCTCTCGTTCACGTTGATATCCCGGGAAACCTCTGATTCCGGTCCTTAGGCTAATCAAGCTGCTGCAAAAGAATTCGTGAAGGGGTGGAACGAGCTTACCTTTTAGAGAAAGGGGAAAGGGCTTTTTTTTATCTGAGTAAGACTCTCCCCTTACCACTTACAACATAGGGGGCTATGAGTCGTCATACTCTTCGCTTTATTAGGCATGCCTTGCGCTTGTCTGGGCCACGCAGAGACTTAGACACTACATGCTAGCCTACCAAGTCTGGCTTTTGTCCAGGATGGACCCATTGAAGTCTCTGTTCGAGAAGCCAGCACTATCAGGAAGGACTGCTCGATGGCAGCTGTTGTTATCAGAGTTCGACATCACTTATGTCACGCAGAAATCCATCAAGGCTCGAGCCCCTCCTGCATACTTAAAGCTCCGCCCTCTTTCTTCCAACCAATGCTTGCCATGGCCAGTGCTTCCTTGTTCTTATCTCCATAGAAAGCGAACCGCACTTTTCAATCCGGCCTTCTGCCATTCCTTATCAAAAGGCCCAGCAAGAGACGTCACTACGTACCTCGGCCTCAGGATGAACTCCGGTGTTGAGGCCCGAAGACTGGAAATTCAACCCAACCTAAGCTAATAACAAAGTAGATTTTCAACACTCTAAGTCAACTCAAGTAATAACAACAAAGAAAGATTGAATAAAAAAATAAGACAAAGGAGAACAGAATGCCAGACGAGTAGAAAAGCCAGAGAAAGCCTAAGCCAAAATGTTTCATAGTAGGAGACGGGTATACCGTCAGGAAACTTTGAGTTGTCCCTCCGTAAGTAAGTTGTTCAGTCTTTCCTTCTTATGCAACACGGCTAGAGCAGCTGTGGCCGAACCCTTGTCAAATTCAAAGGAAACCACTTCTCTATATTAATCACACTTGTATGACCGACCGGTAGGCAAGATCTACGAAGTTCTATCGGCAATCCGGTTGTATGTAGGTGGGCCGACCCCAGTGAAGGCTTCCAGCCAAAGGAAGGAATTGGACGACAGGGGAAAACGAGGTTAGACCCCGACGTCCCAATGTGTATTTTTATTCTTCGTTGTTCACAGCTTGACTCTCATTTCTGGAGCGGAAGTCACACAAGCTAAGGCAAAAGGTGGTGGTCTGGAGAAAAAAAAAACGCTACACCACCAGAATATGATAAGATAAAGTCAAGCTAGCCGACTAAGACAGTATGCTACAGCTAACTTTTTTGAGGAAAAGGCTCAAAAAACGAAAAGTAAAGAAGTTGATCACAGGCAGGCAGCCACAGAGCTTTAGGAAGCAAGTCGTCAGACTCGAGAAGGCGGACGAGTACATCCAGAGAATAACTGAAACGAAAAAAGACGGGATAACGCTGGCAGTAAGAAAGCAGGCCATAGTGGCTATTACGAGTAAGGTAGTCCCCAGCCATTGAGATGCCGGCGCCGACTGATCGATGAAAATAACGCCAGCCTGTTAACAGATAAGAGGACTAATACTTCGAATGCAATAAAAGAGCTTGATTGAGATAGTGAGTCCATTGTTGGGAGAGGAAGAGGAGAAGCAAATACGGGTCACTCAAAGCGTATTTCAGTAGTCCCGGTGGAATGATCGTGATTCATTCCATAGAGTTGGGCGGGATTTGAGTCTTTCTCGCGTTATTCAATTGACACATCTCTTGGTACAGGTTCTCTATCCAATTCTATCCCCGAAGTCTCTTTCTCCCGCCAGGCCCCGCCCTGGGCAACCCCGGTCTATAAAACAACTCGACCGAAAAAGCCCCCAAAAGTCGTTTCATCTCCTCTCAAATTATTCTTTGAGGCGCCCCCCTTCTCCTAAGATAAGAAGCTCGTCTGCGCCCCCCTCAGATAAATAAATGGAATGATTTCTCTATTCCAGGGGCATCCTGGAAACCAGGGCTCCTATTCGTTCCCAATTAATGATGACGAATTGCCGTCAATTTCAGATAGTCGTAGGAGAGAAGAAAAGAGGCAAGCCCCCGTTGTGCAAGTGCAAGGGCAAGAGGCGGGGCAAAGCAAAGAGAAAGGGCAAAGGCCCGAAGAGTCATTGGAAAGGCCAGAGGCATTCCAAAGCACGGAGTCAGGCCAAACAAAGGAAAGAGGTCGTCGTCGCCGCCCGGGGCTGCCTTTGTTGTTGATTTCCTTTGTTGTTGATTTGCCACGTGGAAAATCGTCTACCCAGGGAACTCTTCATCAGCCGATTATGCAAATGATTATTTTATTCATTCTACATGGAAGAAGCTATTCTGCCCTCGAGACTGGTCCCAGTTCCGCCCTTGTCCTGTAGCGAACCAAGTCCCCCCGATGGGGCTTGTTTTTGGGTGGGAATAAGAGGTCTCCCGTAAGTGTGCTTCTAGCTCGATAAGGAGTGATTAACCCCTCCATTACTGACTTGCGGCAGGAATGGTCCCAGAGCAGCCCTTTCTATGGGATCTAGGGGATCGCTATAGAATCGGATTCTTTCTGATTCTTTTCACATTCATTCCACGGAGCAGGGTGAATTTATCGAGACTCGATGCTACGGAGCCTGGCTCCCATTTGTGCCTGGCTGCCCATCTACTTTGATCTCTTTTATCTTAATAAGGGTATGGCGCCTCTCCTTCGCTTTCTAGGCTCGAGAGACCTACTGCCAAGAAAGAAGCCCTAGGAGCTGGAGCTGCAATGCCTATTTAGGAAAGAAATATCGGTTGTAAGATGCACTCTGAGATGGATTGCCTAGAGCATTGAATTTAGCCTTTCACCATTCGCCTAGCTCCATCTAATCTATTTTGTCCTTATCTTTTATTACCTTAGGAATCCTGGGAAGCTATTAAAATACAGTAGCCACTAGGAACTAGGGAATAGAATAAGCTATGAGGACTTCCTTACTCAACTAGAATAGAGACAGTAAAGCTACCATCCCACAGGTCAGATTGAAGACCTCTCTTTCCTCTGAACTTCACTAGCTGCCCTATTCGCTTAGCTACTTGCCTCAGGTATTCCCACAACAGCGGATAAAACAACAGCGGATGGTAGCATCGGGTGTCAAAGAGCTCCTATCTATCGGTTGCATCCTTAGGAACTACCTACACCGGTCGGGGTCGAGTGATCAACACCTCAGGGGTTTAGGGGTGCTTCTCCGCTTCTCCTGCTGCGACTACCGAGACTCTATTTTCAAGGTAAAGGCCCACCAGAGAGAGGCAGGTGCTTTCATGAATGAATGCGGTAAACCAATCAATCTTTTCGTTACATATCGGGGACAGGGAACCAGCCCAGCTAACTCGATTTCCCAAAGAAAAGAGAGGGCGCTCTTCCAATATTGAGCTCCTAGCTCTCCCTCTCGATTTTCAAAAGTATATAGAAATTAACGGCAATGGGAGTGAGTGAACTACCCGGGGAGAAAGGGGCAACTACCTCTCTATAGAAGGGAAAGGAAAGGTAACTTCTACTGTAAATATTCCATCTTCTGAGCGAGAATACCCTTCCCTACACTCGGTAGCTAAAAGCTTGTGAATGCGCCTGCCCTCGTAGGATGAGGACTTGCCTGATTCTTTTGGAGGTGATGAGATATTTCCTTTTGTTGCTGTGTGCTCAGTTAGCTATTTTAGAGGTTGTAATTGATGGCGATGTTGCCGTTGCATCTGCTGTATTGTTCTTTGCTCGTTAAGCAGGACTGAAGCTTATTTTTGAATAAACAAACAGCACTTTCTTTATTTTAGGCGCTGCTTCTGACTCTCCGCCTTCTTTAGGGCGATCGGTCCTATGTTCAAAGGGTGATGCACCACGTAACCAACCCAACCCCTTTATTTTATGGTTCGAATCAAGCGAAAGCAAAGGCATTACTTTTGGACTAAACCAGCAACCAAGACTTAGCAATGGCGTCCTCTGCAAGCGTAGCAGTTGGTGGAAGGTGGTAGAGGGGGCATATCTTACGTGAAGGGATTTCAAGCGCTTCACTTCAACAGTTCAGGAATGTTCGGGCTTCACTTCAACAGTTCAGGAATGTTCGGGCTTCACTTCAACAGTTCGGGGATTTTGGGGCAGGAGAGTGATTTGGGAATTCAATGAAAGAGTTCGTCCTATCATTTTTAGCATTTTTCGAATAAGATGTTTATGAAGGTATTATTATCGCTTAGCGCTTGTGCTAAGGAACCTCCAACTCTCTTCTTTGAGGATAGCTCCCCTCTTCTATTCCGGACGGGGTTTATTATATTTATTATATTAATTAATAAGAAATAGAGTCTCACTCAATATTCAAAGGATCTTTCATTGATCAGAAGGTGTTGTTTCTTTCCATCCCTAGGTTGCGGTTTAGAAGCACTTCATAGTTTGTTATCCGGAACTCCATTCAAAAAGAGAGGAAGAATAGGTTGTTATGGTATGGTCTTTGTATGTCCCGATGGATATAGAAATGTATGGTTTATACTAAACCGCCCCAAAGCCTTGGATGATCGGATAACCACTGAGACTCTTTGATTCCCAGTTCCATATAGATAGTAGTGAGTCTTCCTCCGATGCGAGGAGGGATGAAGACTGAATCGTGCTTCATCCCTCCGATGCCATCCATCAAATAGAAAGATGCACCTTCTTCTGTAAGCCTATCTTTTCCCCGACAACATACTCCAATTACATGTGTGAAGCATAGTGCCATTGATCGGAAAGGTCAGAACACATCGCTACTAATGCCGCTTTCACATAAGAAAGTGGAGGAGGTGCATCTTTCTATTTGACAAACTTTGGTCTATATACGCAATGAATGGTGAACTTAGACGAGGCGATCAAAGAGTTCCACCGGGACCGCTGGTGCTATGCCCTTTCTTTATGCTTGTTAGAAAGTAGACCCCCTTAGTAGACCGGACCGTCTGTCCTACTAATTAGTAGTGAAATGGTTCTTTGTTTTAGTTCTTTTAGGACAAGCTTAAGTAAGTCCGGTCAATCAATCAATAAAGCATTCCATCGAGCCTCTGTCCTTTATAAGGCAATTCTGTCTCGAATCGTAGGGGAGACAAGGTTACGCGCAATGAAATGATCTTTGTTCACTAACTAGCTTCAAATCAAACTAACGAACGAAACGAGTGGAATAAACGAGTAAGACAGACGGAAGACTCACTACTTTTATTCCGTCCGTTCGTTCCGGTGTGAGTGAGTGAATCAAACGAACTCAGTACTGGGGATACTAACAAACAAAGATACAAAGATCATTTCATCGACTAAAGGAGCTAACGACTCCTCGAAGCTCGACTACCTAGGCTTAACCCACACCTGGGAATGCTGGTAATGTACGCCCGCTGGCCTCGTTCTTGAATTCAATAAATTGTGAGCCAATATATCATCTTTCTCACGGATGAGGCATTTCATGGTCTAATACGGATGAGAACTCCTAGCCGATAGCCCAGAGATCTTTACTAAGCTGATATCCCCGAATTCATTCATTACAGTAATCAATCTATTTGATTTGACAAACTACGTACCAAACAAAGGTGGCGAAGTGGCCGGGGTGGAGCTTCCCGACAGAGGCTCAACACGAGCACAGGCGCAGTTGCTGGGGAAGAGCAGCCTTCCTGACACAGGCAACAGAATGCGCGCTTGGACGAAGAATCCCTATTCTATCTATTTTTGGAAAATAGAAGGCCGATCTCGGGCCACTCCTGGAATCAAATAAGTGCTTCCTTCCTGGACGGTAGGAACTTCTACCTTGATTGAATAGGTATCATCTTATTTAGACTGACTTACATCCGGCATTCTTCGGGATTTCACTTCGGCCTTCTCCCCTGTCTTCGTACCCGCAATTTGAAATAAAAAAGATTTGGGACACCAGAGGGAAGAGCCTATCTCTTCTTTGCAACGAAAAATCCCGATTTTAAGTCAATTTCAAATTTCTAAATCGAAGTTATAGTTATTAAAAATACAAGTATCTAAGGAAAAGTGATTGCAACGAAAAATCCCGATTTTAAGTCAATAAAAATTCGATTTCAATCGAAGTTATGGAAAGGATTCTTTTATTGGTTATTTAGATCTTGACTGTTTTTTTAACTCGCTTAGGAAACGAAAAATCCCGAGAAAATGCTTTCTTCTCTTATTGGATCTTTAGTAAACTTTTATGAACTTTCCTGTTTTTTTAACTCGCTATAGATTAGAATCGAATTCCTATTTCTTTCATCACTCCTGATAAAGTCAAGAAGAAAGAAGAATTCGAGGGTAACGATTTAGTTACGATGGAGATAACTCTTTCCTCGATCTAAAGATCTTTTACTCGCGCGTCAGTCAAAGACATAGAATTCAGTCCTGGACGATCTCGTTGCTGATTTGAAGTCTCGTCTTTACCCTGCTTACTCTGATCTGGTAGTCTAAAGCATTGGATTCAATGCAAGAATCAGTCAGTCTGAAAGATTCAATTCCTATGTTTGCGGAGTGAGATTAGTTGTTCTCTTTAGTTAGCGTGGAAGAATCAAACAAATTTCAGCCAATTACTCTTCCCTGATCTGCCCTATCCCCTTAGATTCAATGCCTTCTCTTCCCCGGGAAGTTTTTGACGAAGTAGCAGTTGAATTGAAGATTATCGCTGCTAACTTAACAGATCAATAGGATCTTAACGCCTAATCTATTACTAAACCGGGCTAATCACCTCTTTGAACCAGAACGAGGACTTAGTAAAAGGTAGCAGCAGTCTTGGAGTAAGGTAAGTTACGGAGTAAGTAGCCCTCTTTGAATAAGTTAGGGAGTGAATTCTAGTCGTCTAGGCAAAAGTTACAGGCTTTGACGTTAGGAATGCAAGATCTCATCCAATTCCCCTAGATTCACAATAGGTAATCCTATCTTTAGAGATTAGGTTTGTCTTCAAATAGGTCAGTCGTCTCTATTAGGATTAAGTTACAGGGGAGCTAGGGTATAAAGGAAACTCTCTTCTTTCCTTCGTGACCCGCATTCCTATAGAGGAGAGTTCAGACTTATAGCCAGGAAAGACTGAGTCTTAGTAGTAGAATACAATCCCGACAGGAAAATGAGAAGAAAGCAAGGAATTTCTTCTTTCAAGCCCTTCCTTTGAATGAGAAGAACGGAAATGGAGAAAAACAAGAACTGTAACTCAAAACTAAACCAATAAGCCTCGGCCGAAGAGCTGCTATTCCCTTTTAATCAATTCAAATACCCTGGGATGAAATGCCAATAGCCTTAACTTTGACTGCCATATCCTTTCTATTCTCATCCCACTCCCAATTGGGAGAAAACCGTAACTAATAACATAAAATAGGAGGGGCCACGGATCTCCCTGTCCCTCTTATAATAGCTTAACCCAAAGCCGTCAATTCTATTACCCAAATGCCATAGATAAGAAGATCTATTTGATCTGACAGCTTCTTCACTGCCTATTCACTTCCTAAGCTCCTACCTTCACTCGACAGAGTAAATGTAAATTCAGTAGAATCGAATCAGTTACTTCGTTGTAAAAGCCTGATAATTTCTTCTTATCCCACTGGTACTAATATATAGTAAGATAATTGCAAAGTAAGTTTGTGCAGAGAGGTTTTGAAAAGACTGAAAGGAGAGGCTAATCATTAGAGTTCCATTTATCTATTGAGTTCTATTGAGTCAGCACTTTCTTTGATGAGACGGAAAAGAGACTTATTTCAAGTCTTCCCAGAGTGAATTCTAGTCAGTACAAAGCTTCGTACCTGAAATCCATTGTGACGCTTCTTTAGGATTGACTTAAGAAGTAGGTAAAATAAGTCAGAAGCAGCAAACAACTCTAACGATTTAGTTACGAAAGCGGGAAATCAGTCTAAGTCCGAAGCCAGAGTTAACTCTTTCTATTTAGTTACACGCTCTTCCTCTAATTGAGAAGGAAGAAATGCCTATTTATGCCCTACTCGATCTATTTGTCTTCAAGCCAGTAATGTGATTGAAAAGAGCGGGAAGTCGGGACTGAGCTCCCAGATGCAGCTAGTAAAGGATAGGTTCTTTAAGAGATCTCCGCACTGAATGCTTTGTTAGTTTCAAACCTACTTTTCTTCTCTATTGGTCTATAGTAATATCGACTGACGGCTTGACTTTCTTTTTAGTAGTGACGTGTTCTCGACATGAAGTCTTGATATTGAGTCACAAGCCCGGTGGGAAAGGAAGTAAGACGGCGTAAGGTTCAAGGAGCGATGTCTTTAGTCTTTATTAACCTTTGATGGCATCATATTGCAGATTGTTGGGATTGACTTACGAAAGCAAGAGCATAGAAAGCAGCAAAGAACTACGAAGTCAGAAATAGCAGCTAAAACGTATCCTCACGCCTCTTCACCGAGTGAAAGACGTATTTCTTTCTTCACTGTAGAAATTACGTATGTTGAGAGGTTTCTTAGTCTCTTCACGTAAGGCTTTGGTTGATCTAATGGATTGACTTATAGACTGTCTTCCCAGACTAGTCTACATGGTAGACTAAGGCCCTAAAGAGTTCCCCTTTTTCGATCTATTGATAAGCTGGAGATAAGGCCTTATCTTCTATTTAGTATTTAGTAGTTAGCGTGGAAATCCTTAACAAGGAAAGCGGTTAGCTTGAAGCTTTCTAAGGTATATAGTCTCGTCGTAGGCTTTGAAATAGTTACCTGGTGAATAACATCAAATTCCCTGCAGTAGGCTTCTTTCGCTCCTCGACTGACCTTGTCTTATTAAAAAAATGCGAGCTGCTACGCTCCTCTCACATTCGTTCGAGTGGCTTTCGCTCCTCTCTTACTAGTCCCTGGGATTCCCTTCCTGCATTAATGTAAAGTAAGGGCAGTTTGAAAGAATAAAGAAGAAAGTGTATCATTTCCCCTCCTGCTGAATATGATAAGGTAGAGGGAGCTTTTAAGTCAGAAATGGAACTAGTGTTAGCTTCAAGCTATTCAAGCGTCAGAAGGTCTATAGGCTATTCCCTTCTCGTCTACAAGAGGAAGGATGACTGAGTGACCTGCAAGCATCCTTGACTTCGTTTCAGTCTTGACCCGGAAGTCACTTAACTACGCTATCGGAGAGAGAAGACTTTGATGTTCTATTTGTAATACAATCCCGTCCCGTCCTGTGAATGAGAAGGCTGAGATTCCGTGTTACACGTCCTTATCTTCTATTTCAGATCCCGGCTCTGCTCTGCCAATGCCCCTATGACGCTCAGTGGGAACATACTGAGGAGAGTTAAGAATTACAGGCTTTCTCTTAGGAATTTCTTTAGCTGTTTCATTCCCAGAAGTTAGATCCGTAAAGCAGTCAGGAAGAGATCTTTCTATTGTGTTAGACGACCTTAATGCGGGAGGAAAGGCTGCAAGACTGAAGTCATTCGATTTAGTTATTATACGGGAAAGAGTTCTAAGAAAAGCAGCCATAGAGTTTGATACCTCTGCGGAAAGAATATATGATGAGGAGACTTTAAGCTTAGGAGCTAGTCTTTCCCGCCAACTCCCCTCTATAGCTACGTGAAAACTTATCCTAATGAGTAAGTTGCAGCCGAAGAAGAGAATCCCTTACCTTGCAGGGCTGACTCTCTTTCCTGATGGTGAATAGCCCTCTTTGAAGAACGACGTGAGGAAAGAAAGGAAGTAAGAAAGTATGGATCTTAAAGCCTCGGATCATCCTATTACCGCCTGACGCTCTTCTCATGGAAGGCAGGTAGTTAGAAAAGCCCCAGCTTCAACAGATCTAGTGGGCAAGGCAGCCGAAAGATCATATTCTTTATCCACTGCTGAATCTGATCTTGTAGACAAGGAAGTTTCAATCCCGCGATGAAATGCTAGCCAGTAGTCGGTTAGCTAGCTTCCAGCTATAGATGAGAATAGTAGCCTTATTTAGTTATTAGTTAGCAGGCTTTCTCCTAATGACTTCATTTAGCAGTTAGCGGGAAAAGTGAAAAGGCAGGAGCATTGACCGGACTTCAGTCATTCTCTTTTGGTACATTCCCGATGGGATTAGTCTTGCTTGCTTTAGTAGACCCGTCAATCTTGAATTGAAATTCAGTAAGGGACTTATCAGTCTTTTCAATGTCCCCGTTCTCACTGACTATTTCTATTTCAAGGTCCCAGTAAGCCATATATGAATACGAATGCCTGGGCAGAAAAACCAGTAGTCAAGGAAACTGTCTTAGAGTCTTCCAGTCTTCACCTCTGGGACTATCCCCGCTGGCTTCTCATACCCAAGAAGTCAGACTAATGCCTTTGATTCAGTTCTTAGTCCCATGGAATCTTATCCTTCTGAGGCACAACCTGAGACAGAGAAGCCACAGATAAAGACTGATTTTCTGAGAACACGTCACTACTAACAGTCACCTAAAGCAACTCCACCAATTAATCTCACAATCGAGTAGGAGGATAAAGACTAATGAAATCTCTTTACGGGCTGGTAGACGAAAGAGAATGACTGAAGTTCGCCTTCTGACTTCACAGTGCTTTCCTAACTCAATAGATCGAAGAAGCGTTAAGGTTAGTAGTTACGCTTGTTCGATGTTAAAGTTGAAACGGAGATATGTTTTTCCATGGTTATTGGATTTTGGAGTTGGTCCTTTCTTTTGGTACCAAATCTTTTTCGTTACAGTTGTCCTTTGTTCCCTTTTCCCTAAATCTAAGGAATAGAAAGACTTGAGTATGGCTCACAATATTAAAACGGAATCTCCTGCTTTCGGTAACTAAATCGTTAGAGTTCTCTCCGGCTCCGGCTTCTGTTCTCATAGAGGGTATGAAAAAGAGAGATATAGAGGATGCTTGCAGGTCAACACTAAAGTAAAAAGATTCTAACCTATCGCTTCATTCCTAAAGCAGTAAGTCTTCCAAGCGAGAAAAAGCTTATTCTTAAAGAAAAAGAGGACGAAACCAGAAAAAGTTTGCGCGCTAGCGCGCAAAGCCTTAATTAATTATAATTCTTTCGAGCTGTAGCTTGCTCTGTAGGATAGTAGGGCTAGTGAAGTGCCCAATTGTTTTGGTTGTTATTAGTTAATAAAATTCGGATTTCTCTGTTACCGAAAGCTCTAACTCTGCCGTCCTCTTTTAGGAAGAGGGCAACTGATGTGCCCGGGAACTCAGACTTGTAGCTTGACTTCTTGTTGCCTTTCTGCCCTTGCTTTGAACTTGCTGTTAGGCGGCCGTTTTGAAGTGTTTTACACAAATAGAACGTCGAATCTCAGGCTTCTCTGAGAACTACCTCCCGTCTAAAGACTTCCCCGTGGAGATCAGGGAATAGCGAAATAGCGAGATTTCGTTCTGTTGGTCGCTAGCGGCCTTTTTCAGGCCTTATCTTTCCTACGTAACTCCCGGATAAGGGAGTTGGCCGATTTGGGGCTTTTGAAGTGATTCAAAGGGTGTTGAAATCGATTCTTTGTAATAGCTTTGTAATAGAATCCCAGGGATAAGGAGCGAAGCAGCTCGAGGGGCTTTCCGCTCCTCTCGTTGTCACGCTTCGCTCATTAGTCCTTGCATACGCCGATGATTCAACTCCGTGCTTTCGTGGAAGTCTCACCTATCCTTGAAGTATGACGTCTATAGTTTCTCCCTGCGGGAAGCATTAGCACCTCAGCTCAGTACGCATAGAAGTGAAGTCTACCTCTATGACGCTCTACTGGCTTGAAACTACTTATACCAGGAACCCGAGCCTACTGAATCTGGTTTCAGTTCCGATGAAGCGTCCCTCCAGAGCAAAATTGACCTGCACAAGGAAAGATCAATGAAAGTCGAAAGTAGATGGAACTACATCTTCTTCTCTTTCCCTACTTTTGCTTGTTTACATAAAAAGATGAGTGAAGAGTGGGCAGGACTGGAGGAATCAGAGGAATCGGACTTTCTTCTTTTTTATTATGCGATTTCTAACCACACTCTTCAGATTCAATGGGAGCATTCACTCTCCCTCTCCCGTCCATCTCAAAGCCGAAGCTTTCCTACAGCTCCCGACTCCGCCTTTTCTCCGACGCCGGTATCATAATTCCAAGACCAATCTGGAATTGGTGAGAAAATCGCTGATGCGAACTCTAACCGTGCTACTGAAAGCACTTTGTGCATCTTCTGTTGCCGGGAAGAAAGACGTGTTGGGTCAGTCCGGCACGTCACGCTTGCTAATACGGCCCGACTGCCCCTAGACTTTGATCGATCGACCGACGTAGGGATTTGCATGGGGCCTTGCGCGTCGCGTCGGAGATTGTATTACAATATACGTTTCAATGGGCGTAGGTACAGGGGGTGTGGCGTACGCCACTGACTTTCTGGTGTGCAGGATGCACTTCCCACATGAAAGTACAGTAGGCCTTGGAGCCCTCATCTGTAGGTACTGCAAGGTGTGATGATCGCATATGCGGAGCAGCTTCGTTCGAGGGCCGACAGTCAGCACAAGGGCCTGCGGGCAGGGGGAAGACCCCGCCGAGTAAGGCTTAGGCCGGCTGACCACTTATATTGGAAAGGCAGGTCGAACAGCACTAGTTCCGGCCGAACCCAGACAAAGGAAAAGGTTTCAAGGAAGCAGGTGTCTTCGGAAGTTTATTGTCTGTATTTTTTTCGTCTTAAAGAATTTTGACTTAAAGGCATCAAAAGATGAGTGAAATGAAATTATAGAATATAAAAGAATAAATGAGTTGAAAAACGAAGAGCATTCCGAGATTTTGACGAAAGTTCGCCGAACACAACACCAGGTTATACGGGAAAAGACTAAAAGGTATGAAAGCTGGTAGTTAATTTCACTCTGTATCGAGACGGTATACCCAAGTAGATCTATATGTGTACCAACCATCTATCTGAAAATGGAAATTCTTTTTCTTTTTCTTTTTCTTACTGATCGAGAATAGGAATCAATGGGAGACGATCACATTGCATAATCTAAATCCAACATCTCTTATTCTGCCTTGCCTCTTCCTTCAGCTGTTTCCGATACTGAGATGAAGTGACTTCTTTTACGGATGAACTCAAAGTAGAGTAGCCTAATAATAAGGAAAAATCATGCTACGCCATAGCGTGATGCTTAAGACATGCATAAACGGTCAGAGGCGCAACAAAGGAAAGTGAAATTATAATTTCAAGACTGATGCGTTTCAATAGAAGGCAGGCGTGTTCTTGAAAGCGATAGAAAGACTTACTCTTTAACGTCTACC